TAACTGAACAAGCGGATACAAAAGGAATTCAAGTGCAAATTGCAGGGCGTATCGACGGAAAAGAAATTGCACGTGTTGAATGGATCAGAGAAGGTAGGGTTCCCCTACAAACCATTCGAGCTAAAATTGATTATTGTTCCTATACAGTTCGAACTATCTATGGGGCATTAGGAATAAAAATTTGGATATTTACAGACGAGGAATAATGGTCCTTTCGTTGTCTTTCTGTTCCATCCATCCGGCAATTGAATAAAAAATAACAAACTCGTTCATTAAACAATAAAAAAATTAAAAATGTTAGAATTCTATAGGGTTGAATAACAATTCGATTGACTCCATATAATTGCTATGCTTAGTGTGTGACTCGTTGGTTTGGTTAGGATTAAAAAAAAGACCGTTGCCTAGTATGAACTTAACTATATAACCAATAACCAACTCATTGCTTTGTATTATCTGGATCCAAGGAACCAGTCACTATATGATGTATCGATCATATTGTTGTAGCAACTGAAATCTTTTTTACATAACAGAAAAATAATAAGGTTGTGAAGAAAAAACAAAGGGATATGGATAGATGGAAGGATGAGAGAAAGAAAGAAAAAGAATAGCAATGATATATGATTCCAATATGTATGGTCTATGAACTATCTCATAAAAGGCAGTGTAATAAAGCATAAAATAAATATGTATTCATCCATAATTAATAATTAAATGAATCCAATTAATTCAAAATAAAAATAATAAAGAGCATCGAGTCAATAACGACTGAGGAGATTGATTCAGGAACAAATTTTATTAGGAGCTCCGTTGCAAAGTTCGGGCCTAGCCATTAATCGAGAAGCGGTGGGAACGACAGAACCTGTGACTGCGGAAGATTCCCTTGAAAAGAATGCTAATGATTCATTGGTTGGGATGGCGGAACGAGCCAAGAACCAATTCATTTATTATGAGAGGTCCTGGGATTGGGATACCTCTACGAATGAAAGGAATGTTGAAAGAGCAAATATTCGCCCGCGAAAGCCTTATTGTTGGATTGCTCGGATTGCTAAGTTTTTGGCGATTCAATAAAGGTAAGACGATTAATTAAAAAGACAATTATACATTTAAATAATAGAAATATATTTCTAATTTGATATTATATATACTCGTATATACGAGCAACATATTAAAATTCCTACGCGACAGATTAGATCTCAACAAATTGCATGATTCGATCTATTATTCATTAAATACATATATATCTGTAATATTCTTTAATTTGTCATTCGCGAGGAGCTGGATGAGAAGAAACTCTCATGTCCAGTTCTGCAGTAGAGATGGCATTCAGAAACAACCATCAACTATAACCCAAAAAGAACCAGATTTCGTAAACAACATAGAGGAAGAATGAAGGGAATATCTTATCGAGGCAATCGAATTTGTTTCGGCGGATACGCCCTTCAGGCACTTGAGCCCACTTGGATCACATCTAGACAAATAGAAGCAGGGCGACGAGCCATGACACGATATGCGCGCCGTGGTGGAAAAATATGGGTACGTATATTTCCAGACAAACCTGTTACAGTAAGACCTACCGAAACACGTATGGGTTCGGGGAAAGGATCTCCCGAATATTGGGTATCCGTCGTTAAACCGGGTCGAATACTTTATGAAATGGGCGGAGTATCAGAAATTGTAGCCAGAGAAGCTATTTCTATAGCTGCGTCCAAAATGCCTATACGAACTCAATTCATTATTGCGGGATAGGGATGTGGGACAAAAGGAAAGGGGCCCTTGTGATGAAAAAAGCCGCAGTTTATTTATTTAGGGACAAATAATATTTCTTCTTTTTTCTTCGCCTTTTGCTTTGAATTGAAAGAAAAAAAGATAAAAAAAACTAATGATATGATTCAACCTCAGACCTATTTAAATGTAGCAGACAACAGCGGGGCTAGAGAATTAATGTGTATTCGAATCATAGGAGCCAGTAATCGTCGGTATGCTCATATTGGTGACGTTATTGTTGCTGTAATCAAAGAAGCAGTGCCCAATATGCCTCTACAAAGATCAGAAGTGATCAGAGCTGTAATTGTACGTACATGTAAAGAACTCAAACGTGACAATGGTATGATAATACAATATGATGACAATGCAGCAGTTGTCATTGATCAAGAAGGAAATCCAAAAGGAACTCGAGTTTTTGGTCCGATCGCTCGGGAATTGAGACAGTTGAATTTTACTAAAATAGTCTCATTAGCTCCTGAGGTATTATAAATACTAAATAGACGAGAACATAATCATAGCAAGGTATCTGAATTAGATTCCACTTTCAATTTCTAATTAGTAGAATGCATTTGTAGATTGTGTCTCACGCATATACCTTTAAATAATTCATAAAAAACGAATAAAAAAGCAAAGTATGTTGATTATATAAAAACTCGGGGGCACCAATAATTATAGTTCATCATGGGTAGGGACACTATTGCCGAAATAATAACTTCTATACGAAATGCTGACATGGATAAAAAAGGAACGGTTCGAATAGCATCTACAAATATCACCGAAAACATTGTTAAAATACTTCTACGAGAAGGCTTTATCGAAAATGTGAGAAAACATCGAGCAAGCAAGAAATGTTTCTTGGTTTTAACTCTGCGACATAGAAGGAATAGAAAAGGACCATATAGAACTGTTTTAAAACGTATCAGCCGACCCGGCCTACGAATCTATTCCAACCATCAAAGAATTCCTAGGATTTTAGGAGGAATGGGTATTGTAATTCTTTCTACTTCTCGAGGTATAATGACAGACCGAGAGGCTCGACTAGAAGGAATCGGAGGAGAAATTTTGTGTTATATATGGTGATCTTTCTGGTATCCGAATTGCATCCGTAACTTCCTATCTGTTTTGTGAAAAAAGGGGGGAAAGACGGGTTGTCTAATATTACTCCTCCTCCATTAGTTGATAATTCAAGGGGGTTACCTGGAATGAAAGAACAAAAATGGATTCATGAAGGTTTAATTACTGAATCACTTCCCAATGGTATGTTTCGGATTCGTTTAGATAATGAAGATCTGATTCTAGGTTATGTTTCGGGAAGGATCCGACGTAGTTTTATACGGATACTGCCAGGCGATAGAGTAAAAATTGAAGTAAGTCGTTATGATTCAACTAAGGGACGTATAATTTATAGACTCCGCAACAAAGATTCGAACGATTAAATTAAATGGCTTTTTCAACATTCCTCTCGCGCGGATACAATTGGAAGTTCCAAATTAAAAGAGACTTATTTTCTTCCAAAGAGTAGATTCGGAATTAAGGTAAGGAATGACAAATATGAAAATAAGGGCCTCTGTTCGTAAAATTTGTGAAAAATGTCGACTGATCCGTAGGCGGGGACGAATTATAGTAATTTGTTCCAACCCTAGGCATAAACAAAGACAGGGATAATCTTTCTAAAAAAGGGCCCTCCAAAGAACTCAATACACAAATAAAAGATTTGTTTTGACATGAAATGGATATATCCGTATATCTCTGACTCATATTTATGAGATGATAAAATATGGCAAAAACCATACCAAGAATTGGCTCACGTAGGAATGTACGCATTGGTTCACGTAAGAATGGACGTCGAATACCAAAAGGGGTTATTCATGTTCAAGCAAGTTTCAACAATACCATTGTAACGGTTACAGATATACGGGGTCGGGTGGTTTCATGGTCCTCAGCCGGTACTTGTGGCTTCAGGGGCACAAGAAGAGGGACACCATTTGCTGCTCAAACCGCAGCCGCAAACGCTATTCGTACAGTAGTGGATCAGGGTATGCAACGAGCAGAAGTCATGATAAAGGGTCCTGGTCTTGGAAGAGATGCAGCATTACGCGCCATTCGTAGAAGTGGTATACTATTAAGTTTTGTCAGAGACGTAACCCCTATGCCACATAATGGATGTAGACCTCCTAAAAAAAGACGTGTATAGAAATTAAGAATTGAACGGATTTCAAGAGAAATAAATGATTCAATGATCTGATCAAATAATATTACTATGCTTCGAGAGGAAGTAGCAGTATCTACTCGGACACTACAGTGGAAGTGTGTTGAATCAAGAACAGACAGTAAGCGTCTTTATTATGGACGTTTTATTTTGTCTCCGCTTATGAAAGGACAAGCCGATACAATAGGCATCGCGATGCGAAGGGCTTTGCTTGGAGAAATCGAAGGAACATGTATCACACGTGCAAAATCTGAAAAGCTACCACATGAATATTCTACCATAGTAGGTATTGAAGAATCAGTACATGAAATTTTAATGAATTTGAAAAAAATTGTATTGAGAAGTAATCTGTATGGAACTCGCGACGCATCTATTTGCGTCAAGGGTCCTGGATATGTAACTGCTCAAGACATCATCGCACCGCCTTCTGTGGAAATCGTTGATACTACACAGCATATAGCTAGCCTGACGGAACCAATAGATTTGTGTATTGAATTACAAATCGAGAGGAATCGCGGATATCGTATGAAAACACCAAATAACGCTCAAGAAATAAGTTATCCTATAGATGCGGTATTCATGCCTGTTCGAAATGCAAATCATAGTATTCATTCTTATGGGAATGGGAATGAAAAACAAGAGATACTTTTTCTCGAAATATGGACGGATGGAAGTTTAACTCCTAAAGAAGCACTTTATGAAGCCTCCCGTAATTTGATTGATTTATTTATTCCTTTTCTACATGCAGAAGAACAAGACACAAAATTAGAGGACAATCAAAGCAGGGTTACTTTACCTTTTTTTACTTTTCATGATGGATTGGATAAACTAAGAAAAAACAAAAAAGAAATCGAATTGAAATGTATTTTTATTGACCAATCAGAATTGCCTTCCAGGACCTATAATTGCCTCAAAAGGTCAAATATACATACATTATTAGACCTTTTGAATAAGAGTCAAGAAGATCTTATGAAAATTGAGCATTTTCGCCTAGAAGATGTAAGACGGATATTAGGCATTCTAAAAA